AAGTCATGAAATATTTCGATTTATATATATATATTTTTAATGGATTTCCCTGGGCCAATACATGATTTTCTTTTAGTCGTTCTGGGATCGAGTCTGATTTTAGGAAGTCTAGGAGTAATATTACTTCCCAATCCAATTTATTCTGCCTTTTCGTTAGGATTGGTTCTTGTTTGTATATCCTTATTCTATATTCTATTGAATTCCTACTTTGTAGCTGCTGCGCAACTACTTATTTACGTAGGGGCTATAAATGTTTTAATTATTTTTGCTGTGATGTTCATGAACGGTTCAGAATATTACGAAGATTCTAATCTTGGGACTGTTGGGGATGGGATTACTGCAATGGTTTGTACAAGTCTTTTTATTTCACTAATTACTACTATTCCAGATACGTCATGGTACGGGATTCTTTGGACTACAAGATCAAACCAGGTTCTAGAACAAGATTTGATAAGCAATAGTCAACAAATTGGAATTCATTTATCAACAGATTTTTTTCTTCCATTTGAACTCATTTCAATAATTCTTTTAGTTGCTTTAATAGGTGCAATTGCTGTAGCTCGTCAATAAAAAATCAGCAATTAGCAATTAAAGTATTTGATACTTGTTATATGTGATTCAATCGAAGCGATTGAATTGGTATTTAGATTCAAATGAATGAGATTGATAAGGAGTTGCTTAATGATGCTCGAACATGTACTTGTTTTGAGTGCTTATTTATTTTCTATCGGTATCTATGGATTGATCACAAGTCGAAATATGGTTAGAGCCCTTATGTGTCTTGAACTTATATTGAATGCAGTTAATATAAATTTTGTAACATTTTCTGATTTTTTTGATAATCGTCAATTAAAGGGAGATATTTTCTCAATTTTTGTTATAGCTATTGCAGCCGCTGAAGCAGCTATTGGACTGGCTATTGTTTCATCAATTTATCGTAATCGAAAATCAACTCGTATTAACCAATCGAATTTGTTGAATAAGTAGTATTAATCATAGAAATTCGAATATTCCTAAAGAAATTCGAATTAGCATGTTAAGGTATAATCTTGTCTGCAAAAACATAAGAAATCAAAGTATTTTGGCCCTTCCTTTTCTAATAAACCAGTCCAGGATTAGAAAAGTTCTGAGAACTTGTTGATTCATCTGGTATCTAAATATAAGATTTGTTTATAAGCTTACTAGGTCGAAAATTTATGACATTCCAAAATCTATAGATCCAATGTCACATTCAGTAAAGATTTATGATACATGTATAGGATGTACTCAATGCGTCCGCGCCTGCCCGACCGATGTATTAGAAATGATACCCTGGGACGGATGTAAAGCTAAACAAATAGCTTCTGCTCCAAGAACGGAAGACTGCGTCGGTTGTAAAAGATGTGAATCTGCTTGTCCAACGGATTTCTTGAGTGTTCGGGTTTATTTAGGGGCTGAAACAACTCGCAGTATGGGTCTAGCTTATTGATACGTTCCAACAAACTCTACTTTTATCCATTTGAATCCATTTGATCTTTTTTACCGCCAAGACCCGTGCTCAAAAATCAAAACATCTTGAGCACGGGTTTTTCTGGTCCAAGTGTATCTTGTCTTTACCACGAAATTTTTTCCTTGGTTAACCATAATTGTAGTTTTGCCAATATTTGCGGGTTTCTTAATTTTCTTTCTTCCCCATAGGGGAAATAGGGTCATTCGGTGGTATACTATATGTATATGTATTTTAGAACTCCTTCTAATGGTCTATACATTCTGTTATCATTTCCAACCAGACGATCCATTAATCCAACTATTGGAGGATTATAAATGGATCCGTTTTTTTGATTTCCACTGGAGATTAGGAATAGATGGACTTTCTATAGGACCCATTTTACTAACGGGATTCATTACCACCTTAGCTACTTTATCGGCTTGGCCTGTTACTCGAGATTCTCGATTATTTCATTTCCTGATGTTAGCAATGTACAGTGGTCAAATAGGATCATTTTCTTCTCGAGACCTTTTACTTTTTTTCATCATGTGGGAGTTAGAATTAATTCCCGTTTATCTACTTCTAGCCATGTGGGGAGGAAAGAAACGTCTGTACTCGGCTACAAAATTTATTTTGTACACGGCAGGGGGCTCGATTTTTCTATTAATGGGAGTTCTAGGTATAGGTTTATATGGTTCTAATGAACCAACATTAAATTTTGAAACATCGGCTAATCTGTCATATCCTGTGGCCTTAGAAATAATATTGTACATTGGATTTTTTATTGCTTTTGCTGTCAAATCGCCGATTATACCCCTACATACATGGTTACCAGATACCCACGGAGAAGCACATTACAGTACTTGTATGCTTCTAGCCGGAATCTTATTAAAAATGGGAGCATATGGATTGGTTCGGATCAATATAGAGTTATTATCTCACGCCCATTATATCTTTTCCCCTTGGTTAGTGATAGTAGGAACAATCCAAATAATCTATGCAGCTTCAACATCTCTTGGCCAACGGAATTTAAAAAAAAGAATAGCCTATTCTTCTGTATCTCATATGGGGTTCATAATTATAGGAATTGGTTCTCTAACTGATACAGGACTCAATGGAGCTCTTTTACAAATAATCTCTCATGGGTTTATTGGTGCTGCCCTTTTTTTCTTGGCAGGGACAACTTATGATAGAACACGTCTTGTTTATCTTGACGAAATGGGCGGAATAGCTATCACAATGCCAAAACTATTCACGATGTTTAGTAGCTTTTCGATGGCTTCCCTTGCATTACCGGGTATGAGCGGCTTTGTTGCTGAATTGATAGTATTTTTGGGGATAATTACCAGCCACAAATATTTTTTAATGCCAAAAATACTAATTACTTTTGTAATGGCAATTGGGATGATATTAACTCCTATTTATTCATTATCTATGTCACGCCAGATGTTCTATGGATATAAGCTTTTTAACGTCCCAAACTCTTATTTTTTGGATTCTGGACCGCGAGAGTTATTTCTTTCGATTTCTCTCTTTTTACCCGTACTAGGTATTGGTATGTACCCGGATTTCGTTCTTTCACTATCGGTTGATAAGGTCGAAGTTATCCTATCTAATTCTTTTTCTAAATAATTTTCCTATTCATAATCATAACAAAAGCCTAAACCTTTCATTTTACAATGAAAAAGTCGTACAATGAAAACAGAGAGCTTTTTCGTCTCGTAAACGTAAATTTCTATTAAAAAAAAATGAATTTGAACTCGAGATGGGCACGAGCCGCGCAAATCAACTATTGTATTGATTCGCACGGTTCGTGCAACATTTTTTATATGTAGCCTAATGTGTTGTGTTCGTAAGCTCCTTTTTTGAATTTAATTATATGTTAATGTAAACGAACCATAACTATGTAGCCCTAGTCCTAATAGATTAACCCCCAAATAGCATATCCAAATTATAAGAAAGCCTATAGATGCCACAATTGCCGAATTTGCACCTTGCAGGTTTATATTTGTTCGAGTATGTAAATAAATCGCGAATACGATCCAAGTAATAAATGCCCAAGTTTCCTTTGGATCCCAATTCCAATACGATCCCCATGCTTCGTTAGCCCATACTGCTCCCGAAAGAATACCTATGGTTAAAAAGAAAAACCCTAGACTAATAACCCGATAACTCCAATAATCCAATTGTTGAATTAATTGAGATCTGTAATAATTCTTATCCGAAAAAAAAGAAGTAGTTTGGAAAAGATTGCTTCTTTTATTCATGTATTCAATTTCATCAACGAAAACGGACTCTTTTAATTTTAATAAAAGATTACTTTTAGTAATACAAAAAATCTTTCTGTTTTTTCGAAATGTAATGACTACAAGTGCTACTGATAATAATGATCCACATAAAAGGGACGCATAGCCCACTATCATCATAGTTACATGCATTATTAACCACTCGGATTGAAGAGCGGGTACTAATATTGAAGATTGGTGTATTTGAGTTAAAAGCCCGGAAGTAGCAAAGCCTTGGGTAAAAATAGCACTTGAACCGGTTATTATGCTTAAATAATTTTTATTTTTTTTGAAATACCGAATTATATGAATAAGGGAGAAACTCCATGAAAGGAAGATTAATGATTCATATAAATCACTTAGTGGAAAATGACCCGAATAAACCCAACGCGTAACCAATAATCCTGTTATACAGAAAAAACTAACTATCAGGCCTTTTTCGCACGAATCGTATAGTTGTACGATTTCATCTACGAAAAAAAAGGTTATCAAACGAATTGTAATTACGATTGAAACAGTGGAAAGGGAAATATGAGTTAATATATGTTCTAAAGTTGAAAATATCATAAAAAAAAGAAGAGTCTCTTAAATGGAAAGCAGGAGTTGAATTCATTATAGGATCTATTTCTCTTTTTTAGAAGATGACATGCCGCCACTCGGACTCGAACCGAGATGCTCTAGGCACTGCTTCCTAAGAGCAGCGTGTCTACCAATTTCACCATAGCGGCTTGTCTTGAACTTATAATAGCTTATGAATAAACAATCGTCGAGATTGAAGAAGTCAATTCAGTGTAATATTTTTACTTTTTTTTTTTTCATAAAAGTTTCAAATTACTCAAAAAAAAATGTCAAATAATACAAAATAATATAATAATAAATAATAGGGATTTGAAAGTTCGTTATTTTAGTTTAGGGTCTTAGAGATTTTCGTTTATTTTATGCTCTCCTAGAATTGAACTCTTAGAACTCAAAAGTTCTACCGAGTCAATGAAGAGATAGAACTAAAAAAAAGTTTTTGTTTTCATTTTTTAATGAACTCTTTCCTTTCCCATTTATTAAATTTCTGAAATTTACTAATATATTTGATTTTATCAATGAACATAAAATATAAAGACAAAGGCACTGAAAATTGACACATTATTGATCCAGAATAGTCTTACTAAAGTCTTGATTTTATTGGGTTGATAACAGGAAATCTATGGCGAATATATTCTATATAATAATTCATAGAAATTGAAAATCAAAAATAAGTAAAGTGAAATCGAATTTATTAGTTTCAATAAAAAGAAAATTCAAATTTAAAAATGAATTCAAAATATTCAAATATTGAACCCCCTTTTATTTTATATATATAGCTAGAGAAAGGGAAAAAAGAAAACGGTAACAGGATTGATGGGGAAAAAACCTCCCCATCTTGGAAATGAGAAAATCTACAAAAGAAAAGGGGTTTCCCCTTTTTATCTTGTATTTATCCGCTTGTCAACAAAAAAGTATTAGTATTTTTAGAATTCAGAGTCAAAGTAAAAAAAGAAAAAGGTAAAAGAGTCAACTGAGTGCCATTTCATATCGATTAGCTTAACTCAATAGATACTGGTAATTCAACATTTTTTAGGAAATATGAAATGGGTCAATTTCATTCTTGAGTCGATTCTGATTCTTCAAATTTTTTATTACTTATTTGTTTTTGTTTGCTGCACAAAAAAACTTTTTGTGCTACCTGTAAAAATTGATTTCCCTAACGAAAAAGCTTTTAACGCTGTCCAATATCCCTTCCTTTTCCAAATATTTTTCCGAATACGCTTTTTTGATCTAGAAATACGTTTTTTTGGAACGGCCATTTAAAATAAAAAGGATTCCTTATTGTTCTAGTTGAATGTGAAAGACATCTATTGCTCAAAACAAATCCTTCCTTACTATTCATTCGATTTATTCTTGAATTAACATTCTCTTCAGAAAAAACAAAAGAAAGCTAAAGGGGGGAAAGATATATGAAAATATCACATCAATAAAATAATATTTCTAATACTCTAAATCTAATACTCTAAATACTAGAAATCGAAAATAGAAAAAGGGGAAGATATGTGATTTTTTTTTTTTTCAAACCTTTTTATTCCATAGAATAGCCTTTTTTTTTAGTAGATTCATTAGTATCTTTATTTACTATTCTTTCTCATTAAAGTATATATCTATAGAATCCGCTATGCCATAGAAATCGAATTAGTTGAGTTTAACCTTAATAATAAAAAAAAAAGAATCCAACCTTCCATTTTGATTTCCTTTTTTATTAACTAGTCAAACGGGGTAGGTTGAGTTTTCAAATTCGAAAAAAAAAAAAAAATTAGAAATTACTCTCTTTTATATCATTTGACCAAATTGAACTTCTTGATTTGAATTGAATATTTGAAGGAGTTCGAAAATTTCGAAAAATAACTAAAAAAATGCAAATAATAAGTAAAGACTAAGTAAAGTAAGAAGAAAAGCTTGTAAAATTCTATTGAAATTAGTTTAACTTAGTCCATATCTTGGCTTTTATTGACTCTTTTCAAAGAGGTAAGATCCGGTCAATCGGAAACAATAAATTAGGAAATTTAGAATTCAAAAAGCTTTTTATGCAACAAACATATCAATACGGGTGGCTCATACCTTTTATTCCACTTCCCGTTCCTATATTAATAGGGGTGGGGCTTCTTCTTTTTCCGACGGCAACCAAAAATGTTCGACGTATGTGGTCTTTTCAGAGTGTTTTATTGTTAAGTATAGTCATGATTTTTTCAATCAATTTGTCTATTCATCAAATAAATACTAATTCTGTCTATCAATATGTATGGTCTTGGATCATTAATAATGATTTTTCTTTCGAATTCGGCTATTTGATAGATCCACTTACTTCTATTATGTCAATATTAATCACTACCGTTGGAATTATGGTTCTTATTTATAGTGATAATTATATGGCTCATGATCAAGCATATTTGAGATTTTTTGCTTATATGAGTTTTTTCAGTACTTCCATGTTAGGATTAGTTACTAGTTCGAATTTGATCCAAATTTACATTTTTTGGGAATTGGTTGGGATGTGTTCCTATCTATTAATCGGATTTTGGTTCACACGACCTCTTGCAGCAAATGCTTGCCAAAAAGCTTTTGTAACAAATCGTGTAGGGGATTTTGGTTTATTATTAGGAATCTTAGGTTTTTATTGGATAACAGGCAGCTTCGAATTTCAGGATTTATTCGAAATATTCAATAACTTAATTTATAATAACGAGGTCAATTTTTTATTTGTTACTTTGTGTGCTGTTCTATTATTTACTGGTGCCATTGCTAAATCTGCACAATTTCCCCTTCATGTATGGTTGCCCGATGCTATGGAAGGGCCCACTCCGATTTCCGCTCTTATACACGCCGCTACTATGGTAGCGGCGGGAATTTTTCTTGTAGCTCGACTTCTTCCTCTTTTCATAGTTATACCTTCGATAATGAATTTTATTTCGTTGATAGCAATAATAACAGTGCTATTAGGAGCTACTTTAGCTCTTGCTCAAAAAGACATTAAGAAAGGTTTAGCCTATTCCACAATGTCTCAATTGGGTTATATGATGTTAGCTCTAGGTATGGGGTCTTATCGAAGTGCTTTATTTCATTTGATTACTCATGCCTATTCTAAAGCATTACTATTTTTAGGATCCGGATGCGTTATTCATTCAATGGAAAAACTTGTTGGCTATTCTCCCTATAAAAGTCAGA